CATGATAATTTTTCATCATCCAGCTCGAGCATGAATCACCGGAACCAAATGGATCCATATAAAAAAATGGATATGTTATCCACACATATATGAATGATTTGATTCTACGTAAAAAAAAATTCATCAGATTTCCTTTTTCGCAAGCGCAACAACTACTCATTGCAAAGAATTGGACCTTAATAATGAAGAAATGCTCAATACCCAAGTAGGCCTACAACGTTGATTATAATCAAGTGCTTTATGGGTCGTCTCAGACCTTGCAATTGGCCTTTATACCCCTATCGAGGCTTTTTACATACAAAGGATTTACTTGTTACTAATATAGTCGAGCCTCTGTTCTTCTTTAGATCCCTTGTTTCACTCCGATAGTATCATACATAAATCAAGTCAATGCAGAGGAAATGAATACATTTCTATACTATTTAGTAAGTGCAATAGATAAAGCATAATCTGGATTATGCCAATTAGTTATTCTACTGGATCTTACGGAGCCAGTTCATATCATATACGACACGACCAGGTCTGATCATAGAAAGGATTCTCTTCAAACGAACCAGCCTATCCTCTGTATGGGGCTTACGCGATGGTTGGAACAAAGACACATTTTTTTTTTGTAAATTCAAATGTGGCAGATAAAGTTATATATCTGCACGGCCCGATCAATAGTTCAAGTCACACACTCCCATAATCCATTTTAGCTTCGGAGAATTCGCCTCAACTATAAGTGTCAAAAATATATATTTTTGTAGAGTTGAAGAGAAATATCCAAATACATGTCTTATTTTTTTCAATAATCCATATTTGTAGCAATAAAATACTATTGTTCCTACCCCAAGTGATAAATGATTGATTCAAAATATTAATGGGTCATATATATTAATGATATAGAGTCTTCCTTATAAAGGGCCCGAAATACCTTGTTTACGTATCATTGAGAAGTGCATTAACATAAATACGGCAGTAAGAAGAGGTAATACAAAAGTGTGTAAACTATAAAAACGGGTCAAAGTGGATTGTCCCACACTAGCACTTCCGCGTAATAACTCTACCAGGGGCGATCCTATTACAGGAATAGCATCGGGCACGCCTGTTACAATTTTTACGGCCCAATAACCAATTTGGTCCCAAGGTAAGGAATAACCGGTTACACCAAAAGATGCGGTCAATACACCCAAAACCACACCTGTAACCCAAGTCAATTCACGAGGTTTTTTAAAACCACCAGTGAGATACACACGAAATACGTGCAGAATCATCATTAGGACCATCATACTTGCCGACCATCGATGAACTGATCGGATTAACCAACCAAAGTTAGCTTCAGTCATTATATATTGAACAGAAGCAAAAGCCTCTGTAACCGTCGGACGATAATAAAAAGTCATAGCAAATCCTGTAGCTACTTGTACTAAAAAACAAGTAAGCGTAATTCCTCCTAGACAATAAAATATGTTGACGTGAGGAGGAACATATTTACTAGTTATATCATCCGCAATTGCCTGAATCTCAAGACGTTCTTCGAACCAGTCATAGATTTTATTGAGATAGGTAAACCGCGGAGACCCCCCCCGAGAACCGTATATGAAAATTTAATCTCGTACGGCTCAAACAGAAACACCCCAATACTATAGTTCTAACGGATGTGTGCAATAGAAAGTTTGAAATTTTTTAATTTTATGATTCTATTTTTTCTTAAGATATGAAAGAATAAAAAAACCCGAAAACTATTCTTTGTGGTTATAATGCTAAAAAATCAAGTTGGCTCAGTCGTCTCTATATTGAGATGTTGATCGTTATAGGCCTCTTGAATTTTCTATTTACCTATTTGCTTTGTTGTTATTTATTTGTAATGCGGCTTTACTACTGTTTTTTCTTAATTGATAGGAATTATCTTGTTAAGACCCTATGAATCGATTAAAACCTCAGATTCATACTAGAACCACGATGATTCAATAAAACCTTCTCAAACTAAGTCCAAAAATTCCCTGAGTACGAACCGTTGGATCATCACTTATTCAATCACTAGATCTAATGACGAAAAATCAAAAGAAATCTTTGTCCCTTGTAAATGGAAGTTTAAAAGACTAAAAATCTTTCTATTAACTCTTTAAATTTTTTTTGAAGTCCGGGCACGGGGTCTGACTATTAAGTATGAATCATAGTTTTAATGTTTTGTAATCTATTTCATATATTCTATTCCGTGCTCCAGATACTAAAATAAATATCCGACGAAGTAAAACCGTCTCTATCAAGATGACAGATCTATTCTCTGTACTAGCCATAGGATCAATTATACCAAGTCACACACTCATATTCCGGAAATACAGAAAAAAGAAATTCCACGGTCGAACTACCAAAATAGAATGGGATAAAAATACGAAAACTAAATGCTTCACTTTAAGTAGTGAAAAAGCTAGTTAATGGTTCTTATAAATCTAATTCATTGAAATTCCATCCAGTAAAATGGAAGAATTATAAATCTCCAAAATAATAGATAGAAATACTGCAAATAGAGCCATTGCGAGACCCATCAAAGGAGTAGTTCCCCAACCGGGAGCTACTTTACCATATTCTGAATTCAAGGGTTTCAATAAACTCCCGGCATTCGTTCGTTTTGGACGGCCAGATCTAGAACTACCCTCAACGGTTTGTGTAGCCATAATATTTTATATTCATTAAGATCTGTTGACTTTGTATACCATTCCGTTGTAAATAAATGATCTTATCATAGATCCATTGTGGTCTTAAAACTATATAATGTCTTAAAACTATATAATAATGGAAACAGCAACCCTAGTTGCCATCTTTTTATCTGGTTTACTTGTAAGTTTTACTGGGTACGCCTTATATACTGCGTTTGGGCAACCCTCTCAACAACTAAGAGATCCATTCGAGGAACACGGGGACTAGTCGAAGTAATGATCCTCCCAATAATGGGAGGATCATTACTTTCAATTGAGATAATGAAAAATCATTTTACTTTTTTGTCGGAACTTTAGGCGGTTCACGAAAAAAGATAGCGAAAAAAATTATTCCTAAAGTTGAGACTAAAAGGAATGTATAAACCAATGCTTCCATAGATTCGATTGTGGTTTACAATTATAGCTTCCATACCTGTTTATTTTGGACCGTCTCCCGGATAAAAAAAGAACAAAAGTCAAAGAAAAGGCAGCGAGCTGAATGTAAAATCAAGATTTATCCGGTACCCCAACCCTCTAGTCAGTCAAATAAACTAAAAACGAAAAGTAACAAACAACGCAATATTTTATCAAACTACCTGTCTTCTTGTAGTTGGATCGCCAAGTTTTTGGAATGCTCCAAATTCCACTTGAGAATCTAAATCCGGATCAATACCAGCAAAAACATCTCTAAACAAGGTTCTAGCACCATGCCAAATGTGTCCGAAGAAGAAGAGCAAAGCAAATGAAGCATGCCCAAAGGTAAACCAACCTCTTGGACTGCTACGAAAAACACCATCGGATTTCAAAGTAGCACGGTCTAATTCAAAAATTTCACCCAATTGAGCACGTCTAGCATATTTTTTCACAGTAGCAGGGTCGCTATAACTGACTCCATTCAATTCGCCGCCATAGAACTCAACAGTTACACCTACTTGTTCGACACTATATTTTGATTCTGCCCTTCTAAACGGAACATCGGCTCTAACAATTCCATCCCCATCGACCAAAACAACAGGAAATGTTTCAAAAAAGGTCGGCATACGACGTACAAAAAGTTCATGCCCCTCTTTATCTCTAAAGATAGGATGTCCTAACCACCCAACAGCTATTCCATCCCCGTTGTCCATTGAGCCCGCTCTGAATAATCCCCCTTTTGCCGGATTATTGCCGATGTAATCATAAAAAGCTAGTTTTTCAGGAATTTTAGACCAAGCTTCGGATAAACTTTGATTTTCGGCTAACCCAGCACCAATTCTTCGATATATTTCTTGTTGGAAGTATCCTTGATCCCATTGATAGCGCGTGGGACCAAACAACTCAATCGGGGTGGTTGCTGAACCATACCACATAGTTCCAGCAACTACAAAAGCTGCAAAAAAGACAGCAGCAATACTACTGGAAAGGACAGTTTCAATATTTCCCATACGTAATCCTTTGTATAGACGTTGGGGCGGGCGAACACTAAGATGAAATAGACCTGCCAATATGCCTAAGGTCCCTGCTGCAATATGATGAGAAGCTATTCCTCCCGGAACAAAAGGATCAAAACCCCCCACACCCCACGCTGGATTTACGGCCTGTACCCTTCCGGTTAGTCCATAAGGGTCGGACACCCATATTCCAGGACCATACAATCCTGTTACATGAAATGCACCAAAACCAAAGCAAGCTACCCCTGAGAGAAATAAATGAATTCCAAAGATCTTAGGCAAATCCAAAGAGGGTTTTCCTGTACGTTCATCAGTAAATATTTCTAGATCCCAATACACCCAATGCCAGATAGCTGCCAAAAAACACAAACCAGAAAACACAATATGTGCCCCGGCCACACCTTCGTAACTCCAAATACCCGGATTCGTTACAGTCCCCCCAGTGATACTCCAACCGCCCCATGAATTCGTTATTCCTAAACGAGTCATGAAGGGTATAACGAACATACCCTGTCTCCACATTGGATCAAGAACAGGATCAGAGGGATCAAAAACGGCTAATTCGTATAGAGCCATCGAACCGGCCCAACCAGCAACCAGAGCTGTATGCATTATATGGACAGCAATCAAACGACCGGGATCATTCAATACGACAGTATGAACACGATACCAAGGCAAACCCATGGAAATACCCCTTTATGAACGAAAAATAGACACAATGTAACTTTATTGCATTGGAAAAAGCTCTGCTATAGACCCTTTTTGTAGGGGATTCTCTCGGGAAAAGGATTACTATATTGTTTGAATAAGTTTCGTAATAATTACTTTTCGTAATAATGAAACTATTTTGTTCGTAGGAACAAAAAGAAGCAGATCTATTCTACACCCGATAAGTAACAATACGCAATGGTAGGGGGTTTGATACCATTTTATATGAGTGAATGTATATATATTTGTTCATCATTCAAAGGACTCATTTGTAAGAATTTTCCTTTATTCATTTTGTCTTCTTTTTTTTTATTAAATAGGATACTCAAATTACATAGTATTAGGTCACTAAACCCGCTGTTACGCTTTCACATCAAAGTGAGATATAGTACTTAATTTTTCTTTTATTTAATGCCTATTGGTGTTCCAAGAGTACCTTTTCGAAGTCCTGGAGAGGAAGATGCAGTGTGGATTGACGTATAGTGCGACTTGGCAGATATACTGGGCATACGGTATTTCCCCGTTCTCTTCCCCGATCGAGATGCCCCCTCTTTCGCCCGAGAAAGATTGATTCAATTATCAAAAATTTGGAGCGTGAAGTGCAATTAGATCCATTTTTTAGGGAGGGTATACGGATTAATATTATCAATTAGAATAATTTATGGTTGGCTTGGTTAGACCAATCAAATGAAATATCCAGGCTCCGTTTAGAAAGAAAACCAATTTGTAATAAATATATTTATGATTACGACTTAAATATCATATTTATATCATATTTTAGTTATTTCTATTTAATTTCGATTTAGATATTGAGAAATAGAAGTGATCTGAAATTGTTAATCAATCGAGTAATATGAGGAATACATTGAATATTTGTTGGAAGACATGAAATAAATTGAAAAAAAAAAAAAAAAAAAATGGGGAAGTCGTAGCAAAAGGATGTGGTATTGCAGCATTTGTCCTATATGTACAAATCCAAATCGGGCGGATCTTTACTCGGAGTAGAGCATAAACCTAAAAAAATTGAAGAAGCCCAGTCAGGAACAAGAAAATTACATCGCGATTTAGATCGTATTTCGATGAAACACTACATCAATGAGAAGTTAGTCAGATAAATTTAGCAATTTTTTTAGATAAACAAAGCAGGCAAAAACTCATCTTTCTTGAAAAATGAAAGAAAAGTCCATTTAATTTTTTTTTATTAATTATTAAGTTAAAAAATATAAGTTTTAAAAACCTGTTATGAAAAAAAAAGCTAGAATCTACACATTGATTCCTTTTTTCATGATTTTTGTTGAACCGTATGCATCAAAAGGTGCATGTACGGTTTCGAAGGGATACCATTTTATCCCAATCAACCGACTTTATCGAGAAAGATTACTTTTTTTAGGCCAAGGGGTTGATAGCGAGATCTCGAATCAACTTATTGGTCTTATGGTATATCTCAGCATAGAAGATGATACCAAAGATCTGTATTTGTTTATAAACTCTCCTGGCGGATGGGTAATACCCGGAGTAGCTATTTATGATACTATGCAATTTGTACGACCAGATATACAGACAATATGCATGGGGTTAGCCGCTTCGATGGGGTCTTTTATTCTTGTCGGAGGGGAAATTACCAAACGTCTAGCATTCCCTCACGCTCGGCGCCAATGAGTTTTTTATTTGAGTTAAGAGAAAAAAGAAAACTATGCCTTCGCACTATATGAAATATCAATATTAAGTAATAATAGCATGGCACTTCGAATTCGATATGAGAAAATTTTTTTAACCCTTAGATTATGTATCGAAAGAGTAGTATGAGATAAAAAGGCATTTTCGATTTTAACCAATCTATCGGGAGGCCTATTTCAGCGTCACAAACTTTTTTGTTTTCACACCAAGGGACTCTTAATCTTAACAATATTTAGGTTAAGAAAAAATATGAAAATAAATCTTGTTTTTTTAGTAAAAAAAAAAAAAAGAAACTTTGGGATTGCTAAATAACAGACGAAATAAATATCTAAAGCAACGGAACCATCATAGTATTTTTGAACTACTCCAAAAGGAAGGGTGGTTATTGGATCATTTACCAACCCGAGTCCGATAGACTCTATCATGTATTTTATATTTCTTCGATATAAGTAAAGTAAGGTAAAAAAGTAAATTCCATTAGAGAGCCGTATGCAATGCGCAAAAGCTGCCTGTACGGTTGTTCACTTATACCTTTTTTTTTTTTTTTTTCTTTATCTCCTCACCTTTCACTTTCATCCTGCGAGATAGAAGAAACATTTCTTATGTTATATCATATATTATATCATCAGGGTAATGATCCATCAACCTGCTAGTTCTTTTTATGAGGCACAGACGGGAGAATTTGTCCTGGAAGCGGAAGAGCTGCTGAAGCTGCGCGAAACCATCACAAGGGTTTATGCACAAAGGACAGGCAAACCCTTATGGGTTGTATCCGAAGACGTAGAAAGAGATGTTTTTATGTCAGCAACAGAAGCCCAAGTTCATGGAATTGTTGATCTTGTAGCGACTGAATAAAAAAGAAAAAGAACAAGGATTTCACATGAATTCGTGATTTGGTATTTTATCTTCTTACCGGATTTAATATTCTATTTATTAATTTCTTAATATAGAAATTCAAACTATAGAAAAAAAAAAAGAATTCCGAAGTATCCGGTTAAGATCGATCTAAACCAGCCCATTATATATTATATATATGATTCAACATGCCAACTATTAAACAACTTATTAGAAACACAAGACAGCCAATCAGAAATGTCACGAAATCCCCCGCTCTTGGAGGATGTCCTCAGCGACGAGGAACATGTACTAGGGTGTATGTGCGACTCGTTCAGACCACGGACTAGGACAAAGAAAACAATTGATCCAGTATCACCGATCCATTCGTACCAGTGAGTAGGCTAGAATGGACGAACTCCATTAAATATTCAATATCTTAAAAAAAAGATCTACCCTTCCATTGAGGTATCAAATGTATGGTTCCCGTTGGTGCAAATCCAATCACCTAAATTTTTAATTTCAGATGAGAAAAGATTCCCCACTGATAGCAAATGGTATTCATTAAGCAGGGGAAATCTTATTTTAAAAAGTAAAAAATTTAGACCTTATTCTTCCAAGAACGGACTAACAGGGTCAGCTACTCAGCAAATCTTCATAATTAAATACCGTTACTGTATAAATAGATCTCGTTGTGAAAGACCTAATACTAGATAATTATGGTAGAGCAAACGAGTGTGAACTGTACAAGTTAACAATAACATTGATTAAATGAAGGAAGGGCTCCGGTGTATAGAGAGGGCCTCGCCGTTTAAGAAGTAACCATAGAAACGACGGAACCCACTATGAATCCATTTTTATTTATTACTTTTTTATTTACTATGTGTTTTTGATACCTAGTATCAATACAATTTTTTTTTTCTAGGCATTTCACCTAGAAAAAAATCGTGGTCGGGAAGGTTAGAGTAGCAAAAGCCATTGGAATTTTTATTTTATACATTGGAAGAATCCGTTTTGTTATTAATAGACTAGGCCACGGGAAGGGAATAGCTGAAAGAAAAGAAACCAATTAGTTATTCCTCAAAGTTTCATTTATTCAATGACCAGAATTAAACGAGGGTATATAGCTCGAAGACGTAGAACAAAAATTCGTTTATTTGCATCAACTTTTCGAGGGACTCATTCAAGACTTACTCGGACTATTACTCAACAGAAAATAAGAGCTTTGGTTTCGGCTCATCGGGATAGGGGTAGACAAAAGAGAGATTTTCGTCGTTTGTGGATCACTCGTATAAATGCAGTAATTCGAAACAATAAAGTATACTTTAGTTATAGTAAATTAATACACAATATGTACAAGAAACAGTTGCTTCTTAATCGTAAAATACTTGCACAAATAGCTATATTAAATAAGAGTTGTCTTTATATGATTTCCAACGAGATCATAAAATAAAGAGAGTGAAGGGAATCCATTGGAATGGTTTAAATGAAGTTCCCTGGAGAATGAACTCTGGGAAGGTGGAGTAGAAATTAGTATGATAAAATATGAAAAAGTCGGCAAAATGAAGAACCACGTTCAATAAAAAAAATTTCTTATTATTCCAATTTTTTTTTTTTTTTTCAAACGACACGACAATCCAATTTTGATTTCCTATTTTTAGAAAAAAAGGCGTCAATCCGCATTGGAGTTTTGGTTTAGGTTGGAATTTTTTTGATTCAATTCAAGAGTCAGCCTATTTTTTTCTGGTTCTAAGACCCGTAGTTCTAACGGTTGACTCGCTTCTTTCAAATTGTTTCTCATTATTAAGAAAAGGTAACGGAGATAAAATACGAGCTTGTTTTATAGCAATAGTAATTAATCGTTGTTGTTTTAAGGTCAATCGATTCACCCGTCTAGATAATATTTTTCCTTGTTCGCTAATAAATCGACTAATTAAACTCATGTTTCTATAATCAATTCGATCCCCCGATTGAATCGGAGGCAAACGCCTACGAAAAGATCGCTTGGATTTAAGAAAGATTCGCTTGGATTTATCCATGGTTTGTTTATTCCTTATCCTAAAGAAAAGACCCTAATCCTATTTCTTAATTCTCCATCACGGGTGATCTGATCGAAATAGGATTGGGTTTTTTTATATTAAAATTAATATCTATTAGATATATCTAATATGTCATTTTTGATCTTCCTTGGAACGGAAGACTGACACATGAGCGACCGAACCGGTTCCATCTATTTCTTTATCTCCCCGTGAATCGTATGTTTATAACAATAGGGACAGAATTTTCTCAATTCCAATCGACTAGGTGTATTATGTCGATTCTTTTGAGTAATATATCTGGAAATGCCCGTTGATTCCTTATTAACACGATTTCGAACACAACTCGTACATTCCAAAATCACCGTTACTCGGACATCCTTACCCTTGGCCATGAACCTCCTTTGGTTTTTGATTGATTCAATTCTTAAATTTTCCGATCCGAAACGAGTAAGAAGAAAGGAACAAAAAAAAACGGGTAACTCGAAATCTAATTATGAAAGAACGATTATTTTTATTTAAGTATCTTCTATGATATTGTTGCCCCAACCATTACATTTTATTCTATTTGTTATTAATTTTATTTTAATTGGAGCCTGGCCCAAGTTACTAGTTTCACCGAGGGGGAATCCCTTTTTTGTTTTTCTAACGTATATTTGAAAAAAAAAAAAAAGAAGGGAAGGGTTTAGTTACAGATATTTGATTCTATCTCTAATCCTCTTCCCCCTACCATACTACCATATCAATAACTAGAATGAAAAAAAGGGGAATATCAACGCATCCGGAAAAAAACGATTGATCTCTATCAATAAACCTGCTAAAGACCCGAACCATAGAGTACTTACTACCGGTGCCACGGAGAGATATGTTTTTAGATCTCGCATTTTAAATTATCCTCCTTCTTTATTATTTCTAATACATAATGCTAATACATATATAACCAGATGTGTATATGTACTTAATGACTGACCGATTGTATTTGTACGCGGAATCCCTAATTCAAGTTGAAATGTATAACTTGAAATGTACAAAAGGGCTCGTACCTTTCTTAATCTTAAAAAAAAGAAATAGGCCCCGTTAGGCAAGAAATTCTCGAAAAATAGTCATCTTTTTACAAGGTTTCATATTTATTTCATACTTTAATATAATAGAAATATATTAAAAGTCTTTTACTATTTTTAATATAATTATATGTTATATGAGACCAAAAAGAAGAAATGACAAGGTATTTGTGGATATCAACGGAAGAAATAAAGATATGGAAAACAAAAAAGGGATTCTCTACAATGATACTGTAAAACAATTGAAAGGGATGTAGCGCAGCTTGGTAGCGCGTTTGTTTTGGGTACAAAATGTCACGGGTTCGAATCCTGTCATCCCTACCTATTACTTATCTTCTGAACAGTAACGGGGGATCAATTGAAATCGATTAAAAGGAAATTGGATATACATAAAAAATCTTTAATTTAATTTTTTGATAGTATCTGTGCAAGGCGTATCGGGGTTACAAAACATGCATTGTGATAATAAAGCGCTCTTAGTTCAGCTCGGTAGAACGCGGGTCTCCAAAACCCGATGTCGTAGGTTCAAATCCTACAGAGCGTGATCATGTGTTCTTGTTAGTCGCCCTAGGTCGAAAATTACCACCAAAAAATGGATCTAATTTTGACCTCCCGCGAATTAAAGGAAGTAAAGGAGGAGGTCAATCAAAAAAGGGATGTTAATTAATCAAAGTTCCAACTGATCACCACGTCTGTATTGTAAATATGCAGTTACAAATAATCCAGCCAAAGTAATAGGAATTAGACCTAAGACGATTCCAAATAGAAAAACTTCAATCATTTCAATTTGTTTGAGAGGGGAAAGGGGAGGTAATATCTATGCTTAAATAGTAATCCGTATTGACTATAAATCTCAATGACCAAAGATTGAAAATTAATACAGCACGGAACTATAGAATATATGAATTATCACAGAAATATTTTTGTATGAATTGTTCATTTAATTAATTTCAAATAAGTCGTATCTTGCTCAGGCCAATAAATAGAGCCGAGGTTATAGTCAAAGCTGCTAGTAGAAAACCGAAATAACTAGTTAGAGTAGGCATGAAAAGGCTAAATGAAATATGTTCTTTTTCTACATATGTTTAGAAAGCACTTTCCTAAGTTTCCATTTTTGAAAGATACGAAGATAGGTAAAAATACCAACCACTTGAAAGGATAAGTTCAATTGAAAGTTTTTGATTCATCAAGTATTATAGATGGTATTAACAAAAACAAAGTAACATAAGTAAGAAATCAACTCATCATTTTTGACATTTACGCATGCCGCAATTTCGAATCAACAGATTCGTTGATCAACTCAAGAGTTGAATAAACTAATATACGTATATAATTAATATATGTATATACAGAATATTCCAAATTCGAAATCTAAATTAAATAAAGTAATAATTACGAACTTTTTTTTTTAACTTCATTCAAAAATGAAACTTTCTTTTGGAATAAAATTGAAAAAGAATTTTGATAGGTTTTTATTGTATCAAAATACCGAATTCATTATTTTTTTGGAACGACCCGTGACCTCAGTAGTGGTTCATTCACATAATCTCGCGATTGAAAAGAAAAAGTATCACATGACCGGAACTCGGTTTTACATTTTGTCCTTTCCTATTCCCCAGCTCCCTCCTTGTAATTAGGTCAAGAAGGATCCCCTTTCCTTTGTTTGGGTCTAATATAACAATGCGTGCATCACCAATATTCATTATTCTTTTATTTATTCGCTGTTCTCGTTCTTTCATGAAAATTAGTACTGGTAGTACCGGGCGACTAACCAATTCTTAAAAAAAAAATTCTACAACTACAAAAAGGATATCTTTAGATGTTACATCTAATTGACTCATGAGAATATGATAAGCCCCTTCAAAAATTATTGGAAAACACTTCGTTGTATTTACATTTTACCGGATCTTCAGTTTCTAGTCCAAAGTCAATAATGAAGGAAATGCTTATACTATAAGTAATTTGATTAACTTTCTATTTAATAGTATAAAATTCTATATCGACACGCAACAAGAAAAGAATAAATAAATTATCTAACACTTCATTTCGATACTGATTGTGAAATTGCATTGC